GGAATCGAACCCGCATCGTTAGCTTGGAAGGCTAGGGGTTATAGTCGACGTTGATTCATCATTTTTAACGTCTCTAATTCAAAACTGAACGTGAAACTTTGGTTTCATTCGGCTCCTTTATGGAAGATGGATAAATTCCCAGATTCAGACATGAACGAAATAAAAAAATCCGACCCATAACGTCTATGTCAGCTTTTCTGTCTGAATCTATTCAGAACAACCCGCTTTCTAGACGATCCCTATAGAAAAGAGGAGGGTTATATTCTAACAATCTTTCTAGTTACTTCGTTCTCTACTTCTATTTGAAAGAATCCTTAGGAAAAGCGTTTTGTTTCCACCGAGCTAAAAAAATTTCTCGATGTCTTTAGTAAACCAAAGACATTGTTTAATAGCTGTTTTGCTTCAATTTCCTCTATATAAATTTTCAATTATATAAATTGAAAATTGAAGATTTAGTTACGATTAGAAATACACTTTTTATCTTTATCCATGGGTCCGTTACTCATACTCATTCAATTGGAAGTATTGATCCAATAAAAAAAATTATGTTTCGTAATCTCATAATCCAATTTTTCCATTTTAAATTGATTCTTGGATACAAATCACGAGAATGTATATTCTTCCTCGAATTTTTCATTGAGAGGTAAAGGATTCAATCCTTTTAAGAACTAAAGTTTTTGTTCGGAATGAATATATGAATATGAATCAAACCGAAAGACCCTTTAACTATATAGGGGGTTGTAGAACGAATCACACTTTTACCACTAAACTATACCCGCTACAATCCGATTATTGTATAGAATCGGACCTTTTGTCGACCCTAATCAAAAGTAAAACAAAAGATCAGAAAAAAATCATGAAAACGAGAGCGTTTACGTGTTGTATCAGAGGACCTAATGAGATTAGGAAAAGAGGATTCATTTAATTTAAATAACTAAATACCAAGTGTTTTTTTGCCCGAGGTTTTTGACCTATACGTCTCGAACTTAAGCCATAACACAAAAATGGATTGTGTCAAGAAACGACAGTTCCCTTTTTCTTATTTAAACTGGAATAAAAGGACTAACTAAGAAAGAAACGGCACTTTGATTCGATATCATTTGATTCTATATCATAGAAATTGAAAAAGTTTTTTATTTATTTTTAATCGCAATAACAAGCAAGTGTTTTTCTTTTTTTTTCAAAATTCAAAAATATTTTTATTTATGATTCGTTGGAACAAAAGGGCGGGCCCGGCTAAGTACTGACCAGGCCGGGCCGTGAAACTAAAAAGCCCCTTCGGACGAAATCAAAAAATAATAGTCTATACTATGACGGGCGTTTTCAAGCCTTATTTTTTATAATGTAACATAGTATTATCCTTTTTCAATTGGGAGGAGAGATGGCTGAGTGGACTAAAGCGTCGGATTGCTAATCCGTTGTACGAGTTTTTCGTACCGAGGGTTCGAATCCCTCTCTTTCCGTTTTTGTTGATGACTTGGTATTTTCTTTCGAATTTATCGCGAGCTCTTTTTTTATTTAATTAATAGTTAAAAATGAATAGTTAAAGAAGTTTAAGGATGTGGAATAGATAAAATCTTACTAATAACAGTTTAAAATCAAGCAAAGAAAACAAAAACCTTATCTTTTATTCTTCACGTCCAGGATTACGTCCTGGATCATTAGACAGGAATCCGAAGATAAAGAGAGAAACAAAGAATATCACTACCGTGTAAACAAATAGTTTGAGAGTAAGCATTACACAATCTCCAAGATTTTTTTTAGGAAAAAAGAGAATAGATTCTCCACTTTTATACCGCATACCCTACTTTTTTATTTTGACACCAAGAAATGCAGTGGGGTGATCCGGATTTGTCGCGGTTGTACAATAATTTCAATATTTGAATTGAGGGTGTAGGACTTATCTGATCTTATCAATTCTACGAATTTTTTTTTTTCGAATAAATAATGAATTTATCTGGGACTTTATTAAAAATATCATCGAAAACTTACAGCAGCTTGCCAAACAAAGGCTAAGAGAAAAAAGAACAGAGGTATTACTGGCATAATATCTACAATTGGATTCAAAAAAGCGTAGGCTTCGGGCAATTTGGCGACGAAAAAATTACTGGAAAAAAGAGCAGAATTAAGGTAGATACAGATTAAACTAAATATATTAAGCATAACAAACATTTTGTTTTGGGGATAATTGTATTTTTTTTGATTGAGTTATTAATAAATTGAGTTTTTTATTATTATAAATATGTTATTATTGATAGAAGAAAAAAAATGAATAAAAAGAAAATAAGATAGACCAAAAAACTTTCTTTGATTTGAACTCACCCAATCAAAAATCCTTCTATATCTCAAATCAAAAGAGAATAGAATAAATCATACTTTCGTACAATATCTTAATTGAATTATATGTAATGATCAATAAATTAAGTTTAATTCTATGTCTACATGTATAGTCTACATGTATAAAAATTCTAGTAATCTATTTTATAAATAATAGATATTTAGACTGGAGTTGACGAATAACCCGTACCAATATTAGTGTTTATTAGTGTCTAATAGAAAAAAATGGGGCGTGGCCAAGTGGTAAGGCAACGGGTTTTGGTCCCGCTATTCGGAGGTTCGAATCCTTCCGTCCCAGATCATATCCCGTATATAATTATTATTATATAATGTGATCATTATATTAATATATTGATAATATATATATCATACATAATAAAATAATATATATAAAATATATATCATAATAAAATATATAAAAAAAAATTGCCTTTTCGAACAGCCTTCTGTATTAAGAATAGAATATTGGTATAGAATGTGATTCTTATTTCTTTTTTTAATAATCTGCGGAATCATATCTTTTTCACAAATTTAATCGAGTTCAAATAACACGCATATGAAATAGTAAATTTCATTCATTTGCGATTCGTTAAGATAGTACCTATTTTACAGATTTTAAAGTATAAATATGAAAAAATAACAACATAAAATTTCAATCTTCCCTTGCATCAGTGTTTTTTTATCTATCTTTTTTTACTCACAGATGGTTTAATCCAATATCCAATATGGATTTCTCTCTCTCTTACTGATGATAAAAAAAGAAAGGTCCTTGCTGGAAAACTTTATGTTATGCAAAATACAAATAATTGTATAATTGTATCGGATAGGAAATTTTTCAATCAATTAAATCTTTGTAAAGAACTCTTATGAGTTCTTGGTACTTGAAGAAGTGTGAAATTGTTGAATTTATCCTATCACTATTACGTTACTTGAAGATACAGATTCAAAATAACTTGTTTATTCGTGTTATATTAGTTATAATTAGTTAACTAATTTGATTTTTACAATAAAAAGATTCTAAATTTAAAAATTTAGAAAAAAAAATTATTTCTATTTTATAGAATTTCCAGTATTTAATTCTATTAATCTAAAAAAATAGGGTTAAATAGATTACTATGTACCGACCGAACCAATGATTATTCATGATTCCATAATTGAATCAATTACATATGGGTTCCAAACTGAAGGAATGTTATGGTAAAACTTCGTTTAAAACGATGTGGTAGAAAGCAACGTGCGACTTGAAGGACATGATCAGCTGTGGAGTCTTACATCCACCATTTTTTTATATATTATATAGGAATGAAAGTGCTCTTGGCTCGACATCATTTGTTCTGTTCCGCTGGAACCCTCTTTTTTTTTTTGGGGGGGGGTGATGTAATTATAGTACAGGATGGAGCTCGAGTAGAAAGATTTTTTTTTCAGGGGCAATAATCCAGGGTTAGTATCAATCAATAAATTGGAGGGGGGGGGTGATGTAATTATAGTACAGGATGGAGCTCGAGTAGAAAGATTTTTTTTTCAGGGGCAATAATCCAGGGTTAGTATCAATCAATAAATTGGAACAACTTCGTAAGTATATTTTCGATACATAAACCTAAAAGGTTCTATTCGAGAAAATTTCCAATTCAAAAGGAAGGTGTATTACGCAGGAATCAACCATTCGTATGATTCTTTGACAGAAAGAAATCACAAAAAATGATATGTTGCTGCCGTTTTGAAAGGATTTAAAGATCACCGAAGTAATGTCTAAACCCAATGATTCAAGGCAAAGATCCTGGAACAAGTAAATACCTTTTTCAATTGTCTTAACAACTAGATCAGAATGAAGAATCAAAATAGATTCTAAAGGAGACAGACAATAAAAGGGTTAGAGACCACTCAATAAATGAAATATCTAAAAGGGTTCTCTTTTGAGTTATTTCAGAGTTATCCAACTTGAGTTATGAGGGTGCAAATACGACTAATTTTATTTTTTGTTGGGTAAGAATAAGAAAAAAAAGTACTTAAATCAATAGTCTAATTAATTTGATGATTTTATGGATATATTTGATATTGTAATTCGATACATAGACATAATTTCTAATTTTCTTGAGCCGTACGAGGGGAAAACTTCTTATACGTTTCTAGGGGGGGGGTATTGTTCATCTATCCCAATGGGCCATTTATCGAATCGTTGCAATTGATGTTCGATCTCGACGAGAGGGAAGAGATCTTCGGAAAGTGGGTTTTTATGATCCGATAAAGAATCAAATCTATTTAAATGTTCCTGCTATTCTAGATTTCCTTGAAAAAGGCGCTCAACCTACAGGAACTGTTCATGATATTTCAAAAAAGGCGGGGGTTTTTACGGAACTTCGCCTTAATCAATAAACAAAATTCAATTAATGAAATAAAATCGAAAAAAGAAGGTGTGGATGATTTGTATATAGCTTTGTATAACCTTTTCTTTGCTAGTTCCTCTTTTGTTCTATTCATATCATACTTCCGTTTAGTATTGTTACTATAGAATGGTGTCGTTTATTTATAACGACAAAAAATGGATTTCGATTTTATTGATATGATATAATAATGGATCCAATAATTTAAAATCGAAATAAAATAGTAAAATAGTATAGAAATAGAAAAAGATCAAGTGAATAAATAAGAAATGACGTAGAAGTAATTGGGTCTATAGACATAAAAATTTGCATTACCGTCAATGGGGTGATTTTCGTTGGAACTCTACGAACAAAAAAAAACAAAGGACTAAACCTGTTTATTTTAGTTATTGAATAAACCTCATTTTTTTCTACTTCTCCCCCGTCTTCCTTAATTTAGTCTTCCACCTATATTATATTATATATAGTGCCAATCCAACACAAGTCCTTAGTTTTTTTATATTTCAATTTAAATAATTTGAATTTGATTAATTTTAATTGATTGAAATCAGAATTGTTAGTTCGATTTAGAGTTTGTTTTATCTTTTGTATGCTTTTCTCAATATTCATATTGACAACAGTGTATCAAATAAATATAATCCGATCGTGGATAAATGGATCCATTTATCCCTGTTCCATAGATTTTATTTCATTTAAATAATGGGTTCTTGGATTTTCTGTCATACAAAAAGTCTTTTTTGATTAAGATTAAAATCAATAAAACTCGATATATACTAATTAATGGGTAATATAAGAGACAATAGGCGGTCTATAAACTTTGACTTTATCCCTATTTTATCTTTTATCTGAGAATTTTTTGTATTTTCGTCGGATTTGTTCATTTTTATTGTGAACAGAGTGGATTAGAATTTTTTTTTTCATTTTTTTTTTAATGGTTTGATTGCATTGTGCCATTCAATTTCGTTATTTATTGGGATTCTGATTGTATCTACGCATTCTAATTAGTTTTTTGGGGTTGCTAACTCAACGGTAGAGTACTCGGCTTTTAAGTGCGGCTAGCATCTTTTACACATTTGTATGAAGCAAGAGATTCGTCCATACCATCGGTAGAGTTTGGAAGACCACGACTGATCCTGAAAGGAATGAATGGAAAAAGCAGCATGTCGTAGCAATGGATAATTCTGAGAATATTTCATTCTTACTGAATAGGTCCCAAATCTTATTTCAATTGTTTAAATTCGTGGTGTCTAACAATTTTTTAAAAAGAATCTTTTGGGGGGTCGAGTGAATAAATGGGTAGAGCCTTACTATAAGGTTCCAATTATAGGGAAATAAAAAGTAACGAGCTTCTGTTCTTCATTTTTGAATGATTACCCCATCTAATTAGACGTTAAAAATATATTAGTGCTTAATGCGGGAAAGGCTTTTCTGATGAGTGGATTAGAAATTTCTTATGAGTCCTAACTATTAGCTATTCCACTTTATGGGGTAGAGATAAATGTGTAGAAGAAGGCAGTATATTGATAAAGAGATTTTTTTTTCAAAATCAAAAGAGCGATTGGATTGAAAAAATAAAGGACTTCTAACTACCTTGTTATCCTATAAATGAACATAAGGGGCTAGAGAGTCCGTTGATGAGTTTGACTTGTTTCCGAGGTATCTCGTTTTTTCTTACTATAAATACCTTGTTTTGACTGTATCGTACTATGTATCATTTGATAACCCAATAAATTACCTATTTTTTTTCTGGTTCAAATCGAATTTTAAATGGAAGAATTTCAAGGATATTTAGAATTAGATAGATCTCAGCAACATGACTTCCTATACCCACTTATCTTTCGGGAGTATATTTATGCACTTGCTCATGATCGTGGTTTAAATAGATCCGTTTTGTTGGATAATGTAGGTTATGACAAGAAATCTAGTTTACTAATTATAAAACGTTTAATTAGTCGAATGTATCAACAGAATCATTTTCTTATTTCCGTTAATGATTCGAATCAAAATCGATTTTTGGGGTACAACAAAAATTTGTATTCTCAAATGATATCGGAGGGATTTGCAGTCATTGTGGAAATTCCGTTTTCCCGAAGATTAGTATCTTCCTTAGAGGAGACAGAAATCGTAAAATCGTATAATTTACGATCAATTCATTCAATATTTCCTTTTTTCGAGGACAAATTCCCACATTTAAATTATGCATCAGATGTACTAATACCCTACCCCATTCATCTGGAAATCTTGGTTCAAAACCTTCGCTACTGCGTGAAAGATCCCTCTTCTTTGCATTTATTACGGCTCTTTCTTCACGAGTATTGTAATTGGAATAGTCTTATTACTCCAAAAAAATCTATTTTTGCAAAAAGTAATCCAAGATTATTCTTGCTCCTATATAATTCTTATGTATGTGAATACGAATCCATTTTACTTTTTCTCCGTAACCAATCTAATCATTTACGATTAACCTCTTCTGGGATCTTTTTTGAGCGAATATGTTTTTATGAAAAAAGAAAATATCCTGTTGAAGAAGTCTTTGCTAACGATTTTCCGGCCACCTTATGGTTCTTCAAGGATCCTTTTATGCAGTATGTTAGATATCGAGGAAAATCTATTCTGGCATCAAAAGAAACTCCTCTTCTGATGAATAAGTGGAAATATTATCTTGTCAATTTTTGGCAATGTCATTTTTATGTATGGTCTCAACCAGGAAGAATCCATATAAACCAATTATCCAAGCATTCCCTTGATTTTTTGGGTTATCTTTCAAGCATACGACCGAATA